AAACTTGGGGATCCAACTACAAGGAGACAGGTAATCTGATAAACATTGATCTGATATGGTATCTTTCGCTTCTATTGGATTTTTTTTGATTTCACTTTCTACATAGATTACCAGATAAATTTTGCTGGATTTAAATCGCCCTTTTCTTTGACTCTTGTCTTTATCTGGGAGATGCTCCCAAATGAACAGGTGTGGAAGCTATAATTGTAAACCACGATCGAATTTATGGAAGCATTGGTTTATACATTCCTCTTAGTCTCGACTCTAGGAATCATTTTTTTCGCTATCTTTTTTCGAGAACCGCCTAAGGTTCCGACTAAAAAATGATTTTTGATTATCTCAATTATAGTTAAAGTATAATGTTACTTTAGAAATACTAATGAATTAATGCATTAAAGTCAAGTAATGAGCCGCCCAACACGGGCGGCTCATTACTTGACTTCAATTAGTCCCCATGTTCTTCAAATGGATCTCTTAGTTGTTGAGAGGGTTGCCCAAAAGCGGTATATAAGGCGTACCCGGTAAAACTTACAAGTAAACCAGATATAAAGATGGCGACTAGGGTTGCTATTTCCATTATTATAAAATTTCAAGACCACAATGGATCTATAATAAGATCGGTTATTTACAACGGTATGATTTACAAAGTCAATAAAATTCAATCAATGCAATAGGATTTATGGCTACACAAACCGTTGAGAATAATTCGAGATCTGGTCCAAGACCAAGACAGACTGGTCTAGGAAGTTTATTGAAACCGTTGAATTCGGAATATGGTAAAGTAGCGCCCGGATGGGGAACTACCCCGTTGATGGGTGTCGCAATGGCTCTCTTCGCGGTATTCCTATCTATTATTTTGGAGATTTATAACTCTTCCGTTTTACTGGATGGAATTTCAATGAATTAGGTTCATAGGAATTGCGAAGTACTGTCTTTTCAATCCAAAGTGAATCACTTAGGACTAGGATTTTTAGGTCATTCCGGCAGTTTGACCGTGAAATTCCTTTGTTTCGGTATTTCCGGAATATGAGTGTGTGACTTGTTATAATTGATCCTATTGATAGTACAGAGAATGGGTCTGTCATCTTGAGAGAGATGGGTTTTGCCTCGTCGGATATTCATTCTAGTATCTGGAGCACGGAATATATGGAATGAAATAGATCAAGAAAAGAAATATTTAAACTATGATTCATACCTACTATTCAGTCAGACCTCGCGACCGGACTCAAAAAATTTCAAAGATTTATTTTCTAATTATTCTTAAATTTTTTGTTTGCTTATTTTGACCAACGGACAAATGTTTCTATGGATTTAGAGTCATTTCATCTATTCATTGAATAAGTGATGATCAAAAGGTTTTTACTCAGATAACCCTTGGGCTTAGCTTAGGGACTTTATTCAATCATCGTGGTTCTAGTATGAATCTTAGGTTTCAATCGAATCATAGGGTCTCAACAAGAGAATTCCTAGCAATTAGAAACAAAAAGAAATCCACATTATACAAAAAATTAAAATTGAGAGACCGAGAAAATTCAAGAGGCCCGTAATGATCAACATAAAAACGAATGAAATGAGCTGACTTGATATTTTGGCATTGTCATCACTAAAGAAGAGCTTCGGTTTTTTTTGCACTTCGTCGTATTTTCAGAGAAGGTTGGATGGAGTACTAAGAAGAAGTTTCAAATTTCCTATTACATATCCGTTGCAACCAGTATTGGGGTGTTTTTGCTTGAGCTGTACGAGATGAAAGTCTCATATACGGTTCTCAGAGGGGGAGTTCCCTTGGTTTACCTATCTCAATAAAGTATATGATTGGTTCGAAGAGCGTCTCGAAATTCAGGCGATTGCAGATGATATAACTAGTAAATATGTTCCTCCACATGTCAACATATTTTATTGTCTAGGAGGAATTACGCTTACTTGTTTTTTAGTACAAGTAGCTACGGGGTTTGCCATGACTTTTTACTATCGTCCAACCGTTACCGAGGCTTTTACCTCGGTTCAATACATAATGACTGAAGCTAACTTTGGTTGGTTAATCCGATCAGTTCATCGATGGTCAGCAAGTATGATGGTCCTAATGATGATCCTGCACGTATTTCGTGTCTATCTCACCGGTGGGTTTAAAAAACCCCGCGAATTGACTTGGGTTACAGGTGTGGTTCTGGCTGTATTGACCGCATCTTTTGGTGTAACTGGTTATTCCTTACCTCGGGACCAAATTGGTTATTGGGCAGTCAAAATCGTGACAGGCGTACCCGACGCTATTCCTGTAATCGGATCGCCCCTGGTCGAGTTATTACGTGGAAGTGCTAGTGTGGGTCAATCTACTTTGACTCGTTTTTATAGTTTACACACTTTTGTATTACCTCTTCTTACTGCCGTATTTATGTTAATGCACTTCCTAATGATACGTAAGCAAGGTATTTCTGGCCCTTTATAGAGAAGGCGGATCATAGATATTTGTAATCAATCATCAATCTATCATTGGGGAGAGAAA